TCAATAATAGACGCCTGCCTTCCTTCGCCTTTCAGGGCCTATCCGAAAGAGAATCCAGTACTTCTTGGTCGTGAATATCTGAACTGGTTGTTCGCTGTTCAAGAATTCTTGTTTAGGCAGTTCATACCATCCATACATAGTGTATTGATCTAAGATTTCAATTCTTCCGTGTTTCAGCAGTAGCATATTGTTCCATGAAAAAATTTTGCATGTCATCCGGGAAAAGCCATCTTTTTCTCACCAATGTCTTTTGCATTTGATCCAATAGTGTTCTGTTAGATAGGAACAGATTTGATAAATACTGATAACTCTCGGATAGAGTATTAGAACGGAAAGATCCATTAGAACTATTGGTTCTTCTAAGCCATCTCCGGCGATGATTCAACCCTTCGAAGCGCTTTTCTTGCGTCTCCTCGAAAATCCAGCTTTTTCTCATAGATTTGATTTCGGAAGTAATAAACCACTTTAATATCTCTTCATCTGCATCTGCAAAGAATTCTCGATGTGAAAACATAGAGGCAAGGGCCGGATCTTCGGATAGGACAAAGAATGGATTTCCAGGGTTCCAAATGAATTGGCTTATTCGAAAAAGGACTTGTTCTTTGGAAATTCGAATTCTAGCTCGTGTCAGGTATATACTCTGCAAGAACGCCTCGTAAAACTTATCACCGACTTCATAATGAAACCTGTCAAATTGAGGTTCAAACCCATCGTTATCTTGATCGTCAAGCTTATAATACACACCCCTCTCCTTCTTTTGCTCATCCGCTTCAAGAGGATTAGGATTCGGTTCAACTTCATCTTCATCATAATACGAATCATTCTCTTGATCATTCTCTTCAAGCTCATCCTCTTCATAGTCCGCAAGAACGAACTGGATCTGCTTGGCCCAAAATGAACTGGACCAATAGGGAACTCCCAATTCATTGTCATTGGTCCTTTCGACCCAATCAAATAGAAAGCCCCAAGGGGACCATATTCTAGGAGCCCAAACTATGAAATTGGAGAACACCTTCTGCGGGTTGACTTTTTCCCCCGCTACAAACACCTCCTCCGATTCATAGATAAATTTCTGATCAATCATAGATTGAAATCCATTTTGTATCATATCTGAGGGATTCCTTGGTTCGGGCCGAAGAAGCAATGGCACTCGATCCTTATCAAACTGACTGCAATCTTTTTCTGTCCGTGAGCATCCCTCTAGATCTGTCCGTGAGAATCCCTCTAGAATGCCTTCTATTTCTAATAGGCCATGAACTAGATCAAAATCATTCTCAACGAGTCTACCATAAGCGATCCTATTGTTTTCCTCTGGTTCGGGTGGAGACCAAAGATCTTGAGCGACCGATCCGGCAGAACAATTCAAAAGATAAAGAAGTATCGTTAATTTCTTCGTGCTCATTCCAAGTTCGACGTACGAGCTGTACAAATAAAAATCCCCTTCGTTACAGAATGTCTTCTGCAAATAGATAGATATCGGATCTATGGGGCAATTATTTAGAAGTAAATTTTGTGCGACAGCCCTTCCTATCTGATAGAAAAGGAGCCGAGAATTCTGAACCGGTATTACATGGGCTCGCAAATCCCAAGTTTGTCTATGACGAGCGAATCTAATTGTATTTTCGTCTATAATTGATTTCCCATGTGAAATACTAATCGATAGGGCCTCATTGGTAAGTGCTATAAGATCTTGTGCATTGGAACCCATGGTTATGGCCGCGAATCCATTAGCCTGGAACGCTTTTTTTTCCAAGCGAAATCCCCTAGTATATGAAAGAGTGAAAAAGTGCTTTCGTTGTTGTGGAATAAGAGGCCTTCGTACCTTAATGCACGTATCTAATCTATGCGGAGCTATTAGAGAGGGATCCACGAATTGGGGAAAATGGGTCGAAGCAATAACAAGACTATTTCCAGTGGAAGATCTTTCACAATCCCAGGAGAGAAGGTTCACTAATAGCTCGAGGGAGAAGGAACCCGAATCCCTAAAATGCAGCTCATGAATGTTTGGAATCCATATTATGCAAGGAGAGATTGCTTTTGTTAATTCGATTTGAAGGCTGATATAAAATTGGGCTACGCGCCACACCGTGTCCATCTCCTCAGTTAGCGCATCCATCCTAGTTAGCTGTTCCAGCTCCATATTAATCTTATCGTCATGAGCATCTCTCTCCTCAAAACTATAGATACTAGGATCAAAATCAATATCCATATCGTCAAAAACATGAATATCTTGATTAATAGCCTCAATAGGGTCACGAGCATCAATAAAAATCTCGATCTCATCATCACTGGCATCACTGTCATCATCATCATCAGCAAAACGAAAAACTGTATCCCGGAACTTGTCCAGAAATATCGTAATGAAAGGAAGATAGGAGTTTTTCGTTAGGTATTTGACCAAATAGGATCGTCCAATTCCTATAGAACCTATCACTAAAATACCCCGAGAGGGGGTTACAGCTAAGCGGAGCGAAAAGGGTTGTAGATCAGATGGGACATG